GGGTCTATTGATAGAAATTAATCGTTTATTCCCGGATGCTTTGTCATTCCCTTTTTTCTAGATTATTAGTTATTAATATTATATTAATATTATTAATATAATAAATATAATATGCGAAAAAAATGAAGAAAATTTGAGATACAATTCTACGTGACGTGACTAAAACTTAAACTTAGTCCCCCTTTTTTTCAGTTCTTTAGGATAGGAAGGAAAGAGAAAGAAAAAGTATATTGAACCTCAGCAAAAATCCGGTGGATCTAAGATCCTATTTTGGAGAACAGAAATAGAAAGGGGGGTTCAGTCTAAGGTAAAAAAAAAGCTCCACGAAATCATAGCATAAAAAAAAGATACTTAAATGAAATACTGGGATTAGGATAGGAATAATTGATAGTTAGAAAAAAATTGTATTACTTACATTATTACTATATATATAATAATATTCTATTAATATTAATTAGAATTACAACAAAATATTTAGAAATGGAATTTCTAATTAATAACTTCTATTGATATTGATTTTTTTTTCTTTTTTGTTCTTTTCGTCTTCTTAGGTTCGGGTCGAAAACAGAAGAGTTAAGTTGATCAAACAAAAATACAAAGGGGGTTCATGGCTAAGGGTAAAAATATCCGAGTTAGAGTTATTTTGGAATGTACCAGTTGTGTCCAAAATGGTGTCAATAAGGAATCGCCAGGCATTTCTAGATATATTACTCAAAAGAATCGGCACAATACACCCAGTCGATTAGACTTGAGAAAATTTTGTCGATATTGTCACAAGCATAGGATTCATGGGGAAATAAAGAAATAAATCGAACGTGTGTTTGATCTTTCAAGGGGGCAGGAAAAGGAAGAACTTAACATATCTTAACATAAACATATATATATATATAATATACAAATAAAAATATAGAATATACAAAAAAACCTATTTCGGTCGGATCTGAAATGAATAAAGAAAATAAAGAAATAGAATTTTAGAGATAAGGAATAAACCATGGATAAATCCAAGCAACCTTTTCGTAAATCCAAGCGATCTTTTCGTAGGCGTTTTCCCCCAATTGAATCGGGGGATCGAATTGATTATAGAAACATGAGTTTAATTAGTCGATTTATTAGTGAACAAGGAAAAATATTATCTAGACGGGTGAATAGATTGACCTTGAAACAACAACGATTAATTACTATTGCTATAAAACAAGCTCGTATTTTATCTTTGTTACCTTTTCTTAATAATGAAAAACAGTTTGAGAGAGCCGAGTCAATCCCTAGAACTACCGGTCCTAGAACCAGAAACAAATAGATATACTCTTCCATTGATTCAAAACTTCAATCGGAATTCAAGCTCAGATTGATGTTTTGTTCGAAAAGCCTCAAATCCAGATTTGATTGTTGTGTTATAAGAAACAACAAATAGGGAAAGAATAAATCTTTTTTTTTTTTTGAAAGATGTTCGTTCATTTCTACTACTTATCTTATCTGAATTTTTTTTATTCTATCTTCCCGGAGTCCATTCTCCGGGGAATGCAATTCGGTTTCAATCATTCCTATATATGACTTTAGAATGTCTTTTATTTCATAATTTTATTGGAAATCATGTAAAGACAATTTTTATTTGATATAGCTATTTGCGCAAGTATTTTACGATTAAGAAGTAATTGCTTCTTGTACAGATTGTGTATTAATATACTATAACTATAGAATACCCCTTTCTCACGAGCCGCTGCATTTATCCGAGCGATCCACAAACGACGAAAGTCCCTCTTTTGCCTGCCCCTATCTCGATGAGAGGAAACCAAAGCTCTCATTTTCTGTTGAGTAATGGTTCGAGTAAGTCTTGAATGCGCCCCTATAAAGGTTGATGCAAATAAACGAATTTTTGTTCGACGTCTCCGAGCTATATATCCTCGTCTAACTCTGGTCATTGAATCAAATTACACTTTAATGAATGAATAACTAATTGATTTCTCTTCTTTCAGTCATCCTTTTATCCCCCGGTTGATTAATAACAAAACGGATTATTCCGATATATAAAATATAAATTCCAATGGCTTTTGCTACTATGACCTTCCCAACCACTATTTTGAATCCTTCCAGGTAAAATACCTAGAAATAAGAAATTCTAACGATATTAAATAAAAGCAAAAAATAGTGGGTTCCATCGTTTCTATGGTTATTTCATAAACGGTGAGGTCCTCTCTATACACCGGAGCCTCTTCTTTCATTTAATCAAATGTTATTGTAAACTTGTATAGTTCACTCTCTTTGGCTCTACCAATCAATTATACAGTAATAGATCTTTTCACAAAAAAGGCTATCCATACAGTGACGGCATTTAATTATGAAAGTTGGCTAGGTAGCTGACCTTGTTAGTCCGTTCTTTCAAGAAAGGGAGCATAACCTTTTTGCTTCTTGTAGTACTATTTCCTCCGCTTAATGGATAACTATTTGCTACCAATGGGGAATTGCTTTTCATCTCAAATTGAGGTGATTGGATTTGCACCAATGGAAACCATAAATTTCATACACAAAAAATATAGGTATATGATAGATCCTCATCCTCATTTTTAGATAGTAAAAATGGCTTTTTCCACTCTATCTATCCTATTGGTGATTGGCACTGGAAAAATGGTTTCGTTTGTTCGAACTCATGATCTAAACGAGTCGCACATACACCCTAGTACATGTTCCCCGACGCTGAGGACATCCTCGAAGTGCGGGGGATTTCGTGATTTTTCTTATTGGCTGTCTTGTGTTTCTAATAAGTTGTTTAATTGTCGGCATATCATACATATATATAATAAAATAGGTTGGTTTAGATCGATCTTAACCTGATGATTGATGATTATGAATTATTTCTATTCAATATCAAATCACGAAAAATTCGAATTCTGATTTGAAACGGAATCATGTATTTACACGAAATCTCCAGTATTTTCATTTTCGACCGCTACAAGATCAACAATACCATGAGCTTGGGCTTCTGTTGCTGACATAAAAACATCCCTTTCCATGTCTTCGGATATAACCCATAAAGGGTTGCCCGTTCTTTGTACATAAACCTTTGTGAGGGTTTCGCGAAGTTTCAGTAGTTCTTCCGCTTCCAGGATAAATTCCCCCGCTTGTGCCTCATAAAAAGAACTAGCAGGTTGGTGAATCATGACCCTGATAATATTGATATAACATCATGCATGAACGGTTCTTCTATCTTGCAGGATTGGGCTAAAGTAAGGGATAAAAAAACAAGAAGAAAAAAAAAAAACAAATAGAATGGAACAGCCGTACAGGCATCTTTTGTGCATTGCATACGGCTCTGCAATGGCATTTCTTCCTCCCTTCTCTTCAATTTCTATTCTATCGAAGAAAAAAATAGAATCCATCCGATCCAGATCGTTGAATGATCCATTTACCACCCTTCCTTTCGTATTGTAGGAGTCAAAAAATACTATGATGGTTCTGTTGCTTTCTATATTTATCTCGTCTGTGATTTAGCAATCCCAAAGTTTCTTTTTTTTTCATTTTCGTACTCTTTCTTTCGTAACGTAACTATCATAAAGATAAAGAGACTTCTGGTGTGGAAGAAAAATGGTTTGTGACGCTGAAATGTACTCCTGACACATAAGATCAAATCGGAATAACCTTTGTTTCATACTACTATCTCGATACAAAATCTCATGTTAGGAAAAACAATACTAGTTTATTCATATCGAACTCGAAGTGCCATGCTATTATTACCTATTTTTCATATTATTCACATTCGATATGGCGAAGGCATAGTCTTCTTCTTTTTTTTTCAAATAAAAACTCATTGGCGCCAAGCGTGAGGGAATGCTAGACGTTTGGTAATTTCTCCTCCGACCAGAATGAAAGATCCCATTGAAGCGGCTAATCCCATGCAAATTGTATGCACATCGGGCGAAACAAATTGCATAGTATCATAAATGGCTATTCCTGGTATTACCCATCCGCCGGGAGAGTTTATAAACAAATAAAGATCCCTAGTATCATCTTCTATACTGAGATATACCATGAGACCAACAAGTTGATTTGAGATCTCACTATCAACTTCTTGGCCTAAAAAAAGTAATCTTTCTCGATAAAGTCGGTTGATTAGGACAAAATTGTATCCCCTTTGAACCGTACGCGCATCTTTGGATGCATACGGTTCAAAAAAATTGTGAAAAAAGAATCAATGTGTCGATTCCAATCCTATCTCTTTTTTTTGTAACAGATTTCCGTTTTTCTAATGAAAATAAAGGGGTTTTTCTTCTATTTTTCAAAAAAAAACATAAGTTTTGGCTCCCTTCCATATCCCTAAAAAAAAAAAAGAATTTACTGAACTTCATTTTTTGTATTAACCTTTCATTGATGTATTGTTTCGTCGAGATTCAAATCACGATGTCATTTTCTTGTTCCTGAATGGGTCCTTTCAATTCTTTTAGGTTCATGTTCTACTCCGGGGAAAGATCTATCCGAATTCTATTTGCACATATAGGACAAATAATCTCAGTACCATTTCTTTTTGCTACGACTTTTAAAATTCGTTTTATGCCTCTCCCAAACTATTCGATGTATTCATCATATTGGTTGGCATGTCAGTTTGAGATCACTCCTATAATTGAATTAAATATTACGAATCGTCTATGCTACAAGCGGTAATTGTACATATATTACTATTACCAATTTGTTTGGTATTTTTTGAACGGAGCCTGGATATTTGATTTTTTTAGTCCAAGTCAACCATAAATTCTTCTAATTGATAATATTGATCCTCAATAGAAATTGATCCAATTTCACTTCACGCTCCGAATGATTGAAGAACCAATCAATACAATATTTCTTGGGCGAAACAGAGGATATCTCGATCGGGGGAGAAAACGGGTAAATCCCATATGACCCAATATGTCTGACAAGTCGCACTATACGTCAACCCAAACTGCATCTTCCTCTCCAGGACTCCGAAAAGGTACTTTTGGAACACCAATGGGCATTAAATTAAAGAAAAAAATTAAGTACTATACTTCACTTTAATACGGAAACGTAAGAATGAGTTTATTGTCTTCATCATTTTTTTCTGTTTATTCTACTAGTTTATACATAAATGGGAAGGTTTTTAGAGAAAGAGAGAATGAATAAATACAAATTTTAATGAAGGGATCAATCGTTCTAATAATAAACAAGTATCCATCCATTCGTTCCCACAAAATGGGACCAATGCTCCCATTGCGTATTGGTACTTATCGGGTATAGAATAGATCTGCTTCTCTTTGTTCTTACGAACAGAATTCTTCCGTTATTTTAAACGGAATAGAATAAATAGTAACCTTTTCTCATACAGAATCCGCTCAAAAGTACATAGTATATTCCAATGCGATAAAGTTACATAGTGTCTATTTTTCTTTGATAAAGGGGTATTTCCATGGGTTTGCCTTGGTATCGTGTTCATACTGTCGTATTGAATGATCCCGGTCGATTGCTTTCTGTCCATATAATGCATACGGCTCTAGTTTCTGGTTGGGCCGGTTCTATGGCTCTATACGAATTAGCGGTTTTTGATCCCTCTGACCCCGTTCTTGATCCAATGTGGAGACAAGGTATGTTCGTTCTACCCTTCATGACTCGTTTAGGAATAACCAATTCGTGGGGTGGTTGGAGTATTTCAGGAGGAACTGTAACGAATTCAGGTATTTGGAGTTATGAAGGCGTAGCAGGTGCACATATTGTGTTTTCTGGCTTGTGCTTTTTGGCGGCCATATGGCATTGGGTGTATTGGGACCTAGAAATATTCTGTGATGAACGTACGGGAAAACCCTCTTTGGATTTGCCCAAGATCTTTGGAATTCATTTATTTCTCTCAGGGGTGGCTTGCTTTGGCTTTGGCGCATTTCATGTAACAGGTTTATATGGTCCTGGAATATGGGTGTCCGATCCTTATGGACTAACTGGAAAAGTACAATCTGTAAGCCCAGCGTGGGGCGCGGAAGGTTTTGATCCTTTTATTCCGGGAGGAATCGCTTCTCATCATATTGCAGCGGGTACACTGGGCATATTAGCGGGCCTATTCCATCTTAGTGTCCGTCCGCCTCAACGTCTATACAAAGGATTACGTATGGGCAATATTGAAACTGTACTTTCTAGTAGTATCGCTGCTGTTTTTTTTGCAGCTTTTGTTGTTGCTGGAACTATGTGGTATGGTTCAGCAACTACCCCAATCGAGTTATTTGGTCCCACTCGTTATCAGTGGGATCAGGGATACTTCCAGCAAGAAATATATCGAAGAGTTGGTGCCGGACTAGCCGAAAATCTGAGTTTATCGGAAGCTTGGTCTAAAATTCCCGAAAAATTAGCTTTTTATGATTACATTGGTAATAATCCGGCAAAAGGGGGATTATTCAGAGCGGGTTCAATGGACAGTGGGGATGGAATAGCTGTTGGATGGTTAGGCCACCCCGTCTTTAGAGATAAAGAAGGGCGCGAGCTTTTTGTACGTCGTATGCCTACTTTTTTTGAAACATTCCCGGTAGTTTTGGTAGATGGAGACGGAATTGTGAGGGCAGATGTTCCTTTTCGAAGGGCAGAATCAAAGTATAGTGTTGAACAAGTAGGTGTAACTGTTGAGTTCTATGGTGGCGAACTCAATGGAGTCAGTTATAGTGATCCTGCTACTGTAAAAAAATATGCTAGACGTGCACAATTAGGTGAAATTTTTGAATTAGACCGGGCTACTTTGAAATCCGATGGTGTTTTTCGTAGTAGTCCAAGGGGTTGGTTCACTTTTGGGCATGCTTCGTTTGCTTTGCTCTTCTTTTTCGGACACATTTGGCATGGCGCTAGAACCTTGTTCAGAGATGTTTTTGCTGGTATTGATCCAGATTTGGATGCTCAAGTGGAATTTGGAGCATTCCAAAAACTTGGAGACCCAACTACAAGGAGACAAGCAGTTTGATACAAGATTGCTCTGGTATCTTTCGCTTCTATTTTTTTTTTATTTGAATAGGGTACTCGAGAAATATTGACTTGAATCACCTTCTTTTCTTTGATTCTTTCCCTTTTTTATATGATATGGTAAACGACCTCACTCAAACGAATAGGTGTGAAAGCTATAATTGTAAACCACGATCGAATCTATGGAAGCATTGGTTTATACCTTCCTTTTAGTCTCGACTTTAGGGATAATTTTTTTCGCTATCTTTTTTCGAGAACCACCTAAGGTTCCGACTAAAAAATGAAATGATTTTTCATTATATCAACTGAAGTAATGAGCCTCCCATATCGGGCGGCTCATTACTTCAACTAGTCTAGTCCCCGTGTTCTTCGAATGGATCTCTTAATTGTTGAGAGGGTTGCCCAAAAGCGGTATATAAGGCGTACCCCGTAAAGCTTACAAGTAAACCAGATATGAAGATGGCGACTAGGGTTGCTGTTTCCATTTTTAGATAATTTCAAGATCACAACGGATCTACGATAAGATAGTTTATTTACAACTACAACGGAATGGTATAC